AGATTACTACGTGATTTTTTGAATATGCCTATATCTATCGCTTTTGCTTCATTGATTTGATTCTCTCAATAGATACCGAGATTCATATTGGAAATCAAAAATATAGTAATTCAAACTATAAGACATAGGAGTAATTCAGATTGATCAGAACAAATAGATATAGCAAATAAATGGAATTGGATGCTATGTCAATCCCATATATGGAATTGATATTCGCATATATCAAGATAATATTGTAGATTGATATATAGATCCATATCAAATGCAGCCTCTATCTTTATTTTATTCCAGGGGGCAGCTTTATAACAAGAATCTAACTAATAAATAGTATGGTAGAAAGATTCATCTATTTCTTTCTACCATACTATCTATCTATTAGAATACTGCCGATTCTAGTCCACTCATTTCATTTAAGACATGAAATTGGAATCTTTTTCATTTTATTTCGTCAATTTTGGCTAAGAACTCAGAAGTCAAGTTTCATTCAAATTAGTTAATAATTAATCGTTTTGACTGACTGTTTTTACATAAATGATAAGTAGAAAAGCGGTAGGAACTAGAATAAATAGTGCAGTAGCAATAAATGCAAGAATATTTACTTCCATAATCTCATCGGTTTTTTACTTCGCAATAACTCGGGATTTAATCCCATAGAGATGATAAATCTTTGGCCTGTAAATTCAATGAATGAATATTACCTCTCGATGATCTTGAATCAGATCAATATCATGAATAACAATATCTGAACTATCAAATAAATTCGTCGTCGAGAATTGAATAGTATAACATAGGAAGTTCTTTTATCCATACCGCCCCAAACTTGGATTGCTGACCTAACCCAAAATTCCTTTATTTATTTATCATTTTTTATTATCTGTTCTTTTTTTCTCTCTAATCTATCTAGTTCCTTCTTGTACAATCATCTGATGAAGTCTCATCAAATAGCTCTTCCACTTCCAGTGGTCACATAGTTACAAACCCAAACAAACAATAAAAGCTAAATGGAAAAAGAAAGGAGTTTAGAACGAAACTATTTTTGACTTGGAAGACAAAGAAGTGTGATAAAGATGAGACCGTATAAAATGAATATTCATCAAATTTACTATTTTCCGATTTGTTCTTTCGTCGATGGGGCCTTAAAACAAAATGAAAAATAGGAAAAATGATTCATTCGCCTTTCTAAGAGGAGTAGGATCTTTGGTTGATCTGTCCTTCCCCCTCCTTTCTTCGTAGATTATTAGCCCCGGGACACCTATACCAAAAGCTCAGTGTGCAATTTGCATGAAATCTATTTTGCAACTTCAAACTAGTAAGTCAGGTTCCATAAATCCGTAGCCAGAAAAATAAATTGTTTTTTTTTTGTTTTTTCTGGAAAGTATTTTCTTATATTCAATTTTGTATTGGACAAGAAAGGAATTCCTTTTGTGTATGCGCGCCTCAAAAAAGTATAGTACTCGATTCCATTACATGCATCGGGGGCAATCGAAAAAGCCAGCATTTCTTGGAATACTGACTATAATGCTACCAATAATTGTACTAATCCAACCGCATATGTCTTTCTCCTACCAAAAGGAAAGAAAAAAGAAATAAGGATTTCCCCTTTGCTTTGACAATGGAATTCTTCCCCCGGTCCCCTTCAGAAAAAGGGAGAGATTTTTTGATATATTTATTGGATCCGTCGGGACTGACGGGGCTCGAACCCGCAGCTTCCGCCTTGACAGGGCGGTGCTCTGACCAATTGAACTACAATCCCAGGGAAATACGGGATCTAGCAGAAAATTTGATTCTTTTTTATCTCCGGATCGGGTATTTCTGAAGTACAAAGGGAGTTATATCATCTCATGGCGGATTGGCGAATTATTGGGCCGAGCTGGATTTGAACCAGCGTAGACATATTGCCAACGAATTTACAGTCCGTCCCCATTAACCGCTCGGGCATCGACCCAGGAAGAATCAATTTTCGACTTATTGGTAATCCATGATCAATTTCCTTTCGTAGTACCCTACCCCCAGGGGAATTCGAATCCCCGCTGCCTCCTTGAAAGAGAGATGTCCTAAACCACTAGACGATGGGGGCCCGCTTGACCAACGGCCATCATACTATGATCATAGTATGATCCGTTTTTTGAAATTGTCAATATAATCAAATGATTCTAGCCGAGGGATCTTTCCCCCTTTCAGAATTGCATAGAATTGTTTTTTATTCGTCATTGACGAATTATTCATTAGAATCGACATTAGAAATCTAGTAGTAGTATTTTTTTTTTTTGAATTATTTCAATTGAATTTATTTCTATTCGAGTCGGTCTTGAAACAATTCATTGCATTTTCTCCTAGACTTCCTAGGTAAATCCATTTTATTATTCAACAATGAGCCACTAGACACTATGTATCTACTGCACGTACTTAATGCATATATACTTATGTTTATAATATATGTACATATAGATATTTTATCCACATAGTGAATAATTCCGGAATTAAATAAAAAAGGCCCTTT